CTCTTTCAAATTTAAAGTGTATGTTCCCGCGCGAATTTCAGCAATAACTTGCTCTGATTCCACATATTGATCATTTTGAACTAAAAGCAAACTCTTTGGCGGAATAGTCACATTATGTATAATATCTTGACTCTCAATAGTTACATACAAATCTATATAACATAGAAAAGCCGGATGCCCATGACGTGTACGTGTGGGATGAACCAAATCCTCATTAAATTGAATTTTTCCGTTAGAGGGGGCTCGTACGTGTTCTGCAATACCCCCCGTAAATACTCCACCGGTATGAAACGTTCTTAATGTTAGTTGAGTACCAGGCTCTCCAATAGATTGACCCGCAATAATACCTACGGCTTCCCCCAATTCAACCAGATCACCATGAGTAGGACTCCGACCATAACATAATCGACAGATCCAAGACGTACTCCTACAAGTAAAAGGAGTTCGAATATATATTGGTTGTGTTCGAAAAGTTATGAATCGGTTGACAAGGCCAACCCCAATATCTTGATTGCGAATGGCAATGCATCGTGGGCCCATATATATATTGTCTGCTAATACACGACCTATTAATGTTTGCAGAAAAAATCTTTCCGGCATCATCCCATTTCGAGAACTTACAGAAACCCCTCGGATGGTGCCACAATTTGTTCTACGTACAACAATGTGTTGAACTACTTCAACAAGTCTACGTGTAAGATATCCAGCATCTGATGTTCGTACAGCAGTATCCACAACTCCTTTTCGGGCTCCATAACAAGAAATGATATATTCCGTTAAAGACAGTCCTTCGCGTAAATTGCTTTGAATAGGTAAATCGATCATTTGACCTTGTGGATCCGACATTAATCCTCTCATACCTACTAATTGATGTACTTGAGATGCATTTCCCCGAGCTCCTGAAAAAGACATTATATGGACTGGATTAAAGGGCTCTGTCATCCTAAAATTAGGATTCATTTCTTGTCGCAAATATTCACTTGTAGCATACCATATCTCAATGGATTGGCGTAATTTTTCTACCGCATGTAAATTTCCATAATGATGGTGTTTTTCCAAAACTAAACTTTGTTGTTCAGCATCTTGGACTAGCCATCCCTTAGAAGGTATTGTTAAAAGATCATCAATTCCTAATGAAATGGATGTGGCAGTGGCTTGCTGGAAACCAAGAGTCTTTACTTGATCCAGGATGTGTGATGTATATGCCATTCCAAAATGATCTATTAATCTGCTAATAAGTCGTTTAATGGCAGTTCCATCTATCACTTTATTGTGAAAGACCAGATTAGCCTGCTCGGCCATAAGTACCTCCATATTCCGCTGAGTAGGATTTGACAATGGATTTGAGTCAATGATTGGAAAACTTCCTTTTCTCGATCGTGATTTGCGTAGAAATTCAGGAACTAGAGTCCTAATTGATCCGAAAAAATCTAAATTCACAATTACTTAGCTTAAATCCCTATGATCTATGATTAGATTAAGTATCATTTGAGCAGGCTTGGCAAAACCCTTGTATAGCTTCTTCGATTTCTCGATAAAAAGAAATATGACCAACAGTAGTTCGAATGTATATACAAAGAATTTCTTTTTTTACACTTCTTACTATTAGATAGTGTCCATAAATCTCATGATAGGTACCCAAAGGCTCATAATGAACTTCGATGGGAGCTTCTCTTGAAGCAATAACACGTTGATCTAGTTTCCATCGGAGCCACAAAGGACTATCTAAATTGATTCTTTTCTGCCGATAAGCTCCAATTGCATCATAGGAATTACAAAAGAAGGGTTCCTTCGTATACTGATCGTTATTATCGTAAATTCTTTCATTTTGAGAATTTTTGCAATTCCATGGATTATACCGATTTGCACAAATACCTCGACGATTCCCACTTGTTAATAGATAAAGCCCTATAAGCATATCCTGAGTTGGTACGGAAATGGGATCTCCAATAGCTGGAGACAACAGATTCATATGAGAAAACATAAGTAAACGCGCTTCCGCTTGAGCCTCTAATGATAAAGGTACATGAACAGCCATTTGATCCCCATCAAAGTCTGCATTGAATCCCTTACAAACTAATGGATGTAAACAAATAGCACGCCCTTCCACTAAAATGGGTTGGAATGCCTGTATGCCTAATCTATGTAAAGTGGGCGCTCTATTCAGCAATACAGGATGACCCTGCATAACTTCCTGAAGTATTTCCCATACAATTGGCTCTTTTTCCCGAATTTTACTCTTGGCAACTCCTATGTTCGAAGCAAGATGTTGTCTAATTAGACCACGAATTACAAATGTCTGAAAAAGCTCTATTGCGATTTCGCGAGGCAATCCACATCGATGTAATGAAAGTGAGGGACCCACGACAATGACAGAACGTCCTGAATAATCAACTCGTTTGCCAAGCATAGTCTCGCGAAATCTTCCTTCTTTTCCTTCAATTACATCTGAAAATGACTTGTAAACCTTATTATGACCGTCTCTCATTGGTTGTCCGCG